GGTCTTTCAACTAAGCAATCGTTTTCGAATATGTATGAAGTAGTAACATTTTTTTGAACTGTCGGAGACACGAACAAATAAAAAAAGAAGAGGAAACAAAATAGAATTCGTTTCTTTTGTATACTTTAATACACAATACCCATCGTTTCTTTTGCCTGTTTTATATACATAAAACATAATTACATTAGGGGTATATCTACGACACTTAGATGGATAAGTATGTATCATGATCTATACTATAATCCTGAATATGGATGTCGACCCATATCAATTAATTTGTAGAATATATACTCATATAAATTCCTAATGTGCCAGGAACCAGATTTGAACTGGTGACACGAGGATTTTCAGTCCTCTGCTCTACCAACTGAGCTATCCCGACCATTCACGACGCATCATCCTCATTTTATTTTAATATAGGACTTGGGTCTATGTCAATTAAAAAAACGAAAAGATATTACAAAGTAATATCCAGGCCCTTGTAGAGTTTCTTGTATCTTCAAAAAGAAAACTTTGTAAGTTTCAATACAGGACAAATAATGATATGGATTGTTAATTATTCAAATTTAACACATTATTCAAAGATGCGGATTTACATTTGTACACGTATCATTATCATATATATCACACACAAGGCTTGTGATAAGAAAATCTTTTTCTGCTAAGATAGGTTTGTGAAAGAGTAGAGTAAGAATGACTGAGAAACATAACCAATTTCGAGTCGATAATAAAATGAGAAGATAAATAATTAGGGAGGCAACGAGGCAACCAGGTCTTTTTGGGGATAGAGGGACTTGAACCCTCACGATTTCTAAAGTCGACGGATTTTCCTCTTACTATAAATTTCATTGTTGTCGATATTGACATGTAGAATGGGACTCTATCTTTATTCTTATCCGATTAATCAATTCTTAAAAAGATTTATCAGACTATGATGGAGTGAATGATTTGATCAACGACTATTTTTCATCTAAATAGATATATAAAAATTATAGAACCGGTTGGAGTCGCCATTAATCATTTTTAATCATTTGGCGATAGTATTTCAGTAAGTATACATATGTATATATGTTTCATCGGTTTCATCCTTTCGGAAGTTTCGATGGAAGGATTCCTTTACGAACACAATGCCGCCAACTCCATTTGTTAGAACAGCTTCCATTGAGTCTCTGCACCTATCCTTTATTTATTCTCGCTTTCTGAAACCCTTGTTTGTTTTCATAAAACGGGATTTGGCTCAGGATTGCCCATTTTTAATTCCAGGGTTTCTCTGAATTTGAAAGTTATCACTTGGTAGGTTTCCATACCAAGGCTCAATCCAATTAAGTCCGTAGCGTCTACCAATTTCGCCATATCCCCCCCTTTTTTTGTGATGTGATTATGATCACATCATGATGCCGTTTACCCCTTTTCGTTCATTTCCATTTTTTTTATGCTGGAACCGTGGAATTCATTAGATATCGATTCCAGTATTGAAAAGAGTTTGCTCCTATTTGATTTCGTATCTATCTTCTTTCATCTCTATTGTAAACCATACCTCTATTGTAAACCATACTTGGTCCAATCAGAAATTCAATATAGATATATACCACATATATATATCTATTATAATATATATATTATACTTATACATGTCCCTATTTCTATCATTTTTAGTGTGCAATTTTGAATACTTGAACGGTCGATTCTTTTTTTTTCGTCTTAGGTTTCGCCTTTCCGAATGAAACCATAGGAATGTTTCATTATGATCTGGATTGGACTTTTCTCTTTTTATCCTTTTCTTAGGGAAGATCCTAAGAGATAATAAAAAAAAACGACAAAGGGCAATTCGATTTATTAATTTAAAATTTCATTAATAGCCATAACTAATCGAATGGATATAATTAATCAATTAATTATTTCGTTAATTTCGAATTAGTTATCAATGAGTTATCAATGAATATTAATAAAATAGTAAATTCTTTTTTTTTATATAAATTCTATATTTTGATTTAAAATATGTATAATAATGAATTTTATTAAAATTCTATTAATTAATAATTTAAATTAATAAATATTTAATAATAAAAAATTAATATATTATACGATTCTAATATAGAATAAGATTCTAACTTAATTACTAGATTATAATTACTAGATTATAATTACTAGATTATATTACTAACTTTAGCTTTTAGTTACCAAATTCAATTACAAATATAACAAAATATATAGAAATATAAAACTATGTACTAAAATATTTTATTTATAATATAGTTTTCTTTTTCTTTTTTATATAGTAAAATATCAAAAAACAAAAAAAAAAAAATAGTAAATTAAATATGGATATACTAAAAAAATCTTAGTATCTAATTAAACAAATTAAGATATTTTTTATTGATAAACATATATTTGAGAAATAGATCTAAATTAATAGATAAAAATGAAATGTTTTTGGAAATTTTATTTCCAATTCTTATTCGTTTCTATAGTTGAATTTTTTTACATTTATATCATATTTCTTATGAAATAGCTAAGAATAAAAAGTTCAGATCTTAGTAGCAGTAGTTTACTAAATTAGTATACGTGTACAATTTATACTATGTGAGCCCGCTTAGCTCAGAGGTTAGAGCATCGCATTTGTAATGCGATGGTCATCGGTTCGATTCCGATAGCCGGCTTTTCTCCATTTGTTTTTTTTTAGATAATTGATAATATGAAATCAAAGTGAAAAGCTTCTTTGCCCTTTCTATTATTTCATAGAAACTTCCAATTATGAATAAAAATTGGATTGGAGGGGTTTGGTCTCTGTAGAACAAATCAATCAAGAAAAGAGCCCTTCGTTTTTTTCTATTATTTCAAATTTTTTTCGTTGTTTTATTTATATAATACAATTTTATTTATATAATACTAATACAATTATATATATAATATTTATATACAATAAGATCCGGATATTGATACAATTCCTCTAATTATTCTTTGTAATACTTCAGTAAATTTCGCTTCATTTTTAATATTTTAGTTTAGTTTTAATTTTGGTTTATGAAATTTCATAAAAAAAAGGAGTCTTTATGTCGCGTTACAGAGGACCTCGTTTCAAAAAAATACGCCGTCTGGGGGCTTTACCGGGGCTAACTAGTAAAAAGCCTAGAGCCGGAAACGATCTTCGAACCCAATCGCGCCCCGGCAAAAAATCGCAATATCGTATTCGTTTAGAAGAAAAACAAAAATTGCGCTTTCATTATGGTCTTACGGAACAACAATTACTTAAATACGTTCGTATCGCCGGAAAAGCCAAAGGGTCAACAGGTCAGGTTTTACTACAATTACTTGAAATGCGTTTGGATAACATCCTTTTTCGATTGGGTATGGCTTCGACTATTCCTCAAGCCCGCCAATTAGTTAACCATAGGCATATTTTAGTTAATGGTCGGATAGTAGATATACCAAGTTATCGATGCAAACCCAGAGATATTATTACGGTGAGAGATGAGCAAAAATCGAAGGCTCTGATTCAAAATCATATTGATTCATCCCCCCCGGAGGAATTACCAAAACATTTGACTCTTCACCCATTACAATATAAAGGATTAGTCAATCAAATAATAGATAGTAAATGGGTCGGTTTGAAAATAAATGAATTACTAGTTGTAGAATATTACTCTCGTCAGACTTAACCCTAACTAAAATAACATAGGGTTCGGCCTGTTTTGCCCCCTTTTTCGCTTAAGTAAAGGGACTGAGTTAAGTTAAGGGGTTTGTTCTGGGGATTTTTCTCTCATTAATGGATCTCTAGATCAGTAGGGGATTTTAATTCCTTGTCCATTTTGTCCAGTATTTTCGTACCACAGAAATTAGGATTAGGATTAGGAATAAAGAATCCATATCAAAGAAAAGACATGGGCTAGCTGTTGGAGTATCCATTCTTATTTGATGCCTTGTGGCCAATGAAGTAGGTGAAGGATACGGAAAGAGAGGGATTCGAACCCTCGGTAAACAAAAGTCTACATAGCAGTTCCAATGCTACGCCTTCAACCACTCGGCCATCTCTCCTATATAATGATTATGGCCCAAAAACCGAGTAAATAGTGAGTCGTTTATATTAATTTTTTATAGGTATGTACATTCAATTTTCACTATAAAAATGTAACTCTAAAAGTATAAAACTTTTCATCAAAGATAAATCCTTCCTCCGAGGCTCGGGATAAAGATAATTTTTTGTATGAAAAAAATTGTAAAATTTAAATAAAAATATATATCTATTCATGTTTGCGAAGATATCAGCCCTTTATAATATTTTATAATATAATATATTATACCGGATTAAATCACTCAATTGGAACGAATCCGCCGATCGATCTATTTTTTTAGACTATGTTTAATGGCTACCTTTATACCACGATTCTATTTAGTTTAAACTATTATTCCATTTTCATAAAAATTCTAAAATCCCTTTCCTGTTTTCGATTTTTCAACAAGAATTCCTTACTTAACCTCTTAACCCATGGAATTGTTCTAAATTCATGAACCGCCCTTCGGGTTTTTATATTTGATTGTATGCGTATACCCACTATACACACAACACAAAACGGACGGTATTCCATTTTAATAATCGAATTATTATTCGACTCTTTTTCCTCTTTGGAATCAAAACTTCTCAAATTATCCGAATCTCTAGGAGAAATTCTTTGATTCTTCAACTTCAATGAAATCGGAAAAGTTCCCTTCATTTTTCTATTACTACATTTGATTTGGATGAAATCTAATCGGATTCAAATATTAAAAATTTTTTTATTGATTCCTGTCAAAAATAAACAATTTGAGTAACAAGTAACAAGGGCGTCTTTTTGTTTTAATGAATCCATTTTTACGTTATTTCGTACTGTACAATTCCTTTGTTTGTGGGATCATTTTCTCACGAAAGGAAATTCAAAAAAATTATAGAATGGATTAATACACCTATGTCTAGATCTGGGATAAATGGAAATTTTATTGATAAAACCTTTTCAATTGTAGCCAATATCTTATTACGAATAATTCCGACAACTTCAGGAGAAAAAGAGGCATTCACCTATTACAGAGATGGTGCGATTTGATTATTATTTTTTTTTTTAAATCTACGCTTGTTGAAGGTGAAGTTTGTAAATAAAGCAACCCCTTCTATCGTGTATCCCCGATTAATGCAGCCTCAGATGCTTCAATTTTCGATTCTAGAGTATTGAGCGAAAGGTTACACCTATAGGTTAAGTTAACCCTACTCCACTAGTACCAATAGGAGGCATAGGGGAAGAAGCACTACCCCTAGAAATCAACACACGAAAACTTTGTTAGAAATGATTCCCTTTACTTATCAGGATCGGGACTAACAAGAATGGTTGGGACAACAAACATCCATCTCGTTCGTATTTTGGATACCCGTATAACCATCGAAGACTGTTGAAGTGACTAATTCCTGCAAATTTAAGGGCGTTGAAGACAAAGAAATTGTTGGGGTCGCCTTTTTTATCTAATATAATACCAACATGCTTGATGTTAAGGAAAGATCTTTTACAAGAAGGTTGGCTAGAGATTTCTTGTAAAAACACCAGCCCCGCTCAGTTTATAATGAAAATCTTTCAATCTTTTTTGATTCCATATCTTTTTTTCATTATGCACATAAAGGAGGAGCCGTATGAGGTGAAAATCTCACGTACGGTTCTGGAACGGAGATTCTTTGAATCGAATGACGACCGTAACGGATGTCGGCTCAATCCGAAGGAAATTATGCGGAAGCTTTACAGAATTATTATGAAGCTATGCGACTGGAAATTGATCCTTATGATCGAAGTTATATACTCTATAACATAGGCCTTATCCATACAAGGAACGGAGAACATACAAAAGCTTTGGAATATTATTTTCGGGCACTAGAGCGAAACCCGTTCTTACCACAAGCTTTTAATAATATGGCCGTGATCTGTCATTACGTGCGACTATCTCCACTATAGAAATAAAAAAAAGGGAAAGAAAGAAGAAATCCGTTAATAAATACTATAAAAAAGGTAGGCTTTCTACATATGTATTGTTCAAAACAACGATTTTTATCAGCTGTAGTAAAGAAATAAACTTCATATTAAAGTAGAAATATTAATATGAAGAAATAGGTATGCCTAAATACTTTATTCTATGGATAAAGGATCTAATTGATAGAGGAAGCGCCGTAAAGATCAATTCGCGAGGTTTTGGTCCGATACAATAAGAACTGCTTACTTATGTCATGATATGAGATAAAAGTTAGGAATCAACTTATGTAATAAAGTGGATCCCCTAAGGTATTTAGCAGCGGTGTAGCATCAGATCCCAAAGATAGTAAGTCTTTTCCTTCTTATGAAGGCAGGTCTTTTTCAAAGATTCTATATAAATTTATATATGAAACCGAGATAGTTACCTTTACAGAAAATTCTAATGATAGTGAAAATGCTTATGCTTTATTGTTCTGAAGGTGGGAGAAAAGATAAAACTGATTATTAAGAAAATTTTTAGTTTGAAACTCATGTAATTAACCTCTTTCTTTTGGTTAACTCGAGAAAAAAAAAGGGATCTCGATATATCTATGAGAAATCTCATTCAATTAGATACGATAGATTACATCAAAAGAATTTGACCGCTGAGCCGTATGAGGTCGGAAACTCTCAAGTACGGTTCTAAGGGAAGGAATTTACCCCCCTATTCTGACCGGGGAGAACAGGCCGTTCAGCAAGGGGATTCGGAAATTGCGGAGGCTTGGTTCGATCAAGCCGCCGAGTATTGGAAACAAGCTATAGCGCTTACTCCTGGCAATTATATTGAAGCACAGAATTGGTTAAAGATTACAAGGCGGTTTGAATAAGAACACTGTTATATTTATTTATTTCTAATTTTTTCTATTTCTATTTGTTAGAATTAATTATTTGTTGTCCCTATCGGTCGTCAAATAACTAAAACGGATCGTTTTTATGGGAAGAACCAATCAAAGAATTTCATTATATCCCTTCTAAAGATCGTTCTATTTCGTCTAATATTTCGTAGGAATAAACGATATACAGATCGATAGACCGATCGATATACGGATAAATCGATATACAGATTAAAGTAGAGAATCTTTTTAGTTTCTGTTTTTAAAACTAATAAAAAAACCTTCGAATAACTAAATATAAATCCTGAGATGTCTCTTAATTTAGTAATTACTTCTCGCCAAATTTTTAATTTTGAATAGAGTACGGAATAGAGTCACATTAATATGTTATATGCATGCAAGACATAAAGTATAAAGTAGTTCCGTTTAGTAACTTATAATTGAGATATGAATACACTAGATTGCACAAAAAAAATGGTTTTTGAGTCAATTCAAAGCCAAGAAAAGGGGTTTATAAGATTAAAAAGGTCCGTTAAGCGCCTCACAGATATGTCATAATAGATCCGAACACTTGCCCCGGATCGACTTCCAGATCATAATTGCTCTAGTGAATAACTAAAGAAAATAGATAGATGGGAGATGTG